TTGATTTTAAGATTTGAAATTTTAGCATTCATAACATTTTTGTAATTTTCAATGCGGGGTTTTTAGTATTTTTAAAAAGTAAAATATGGTGTTATATTTATATATGTTATATATATAATATGTGGTGGCATAAGTTAACTGGTACTACAATTCGTTGACTTTGATGCGCTTAGTCGGATTTTCCTTGGTTTCGGGGTTTGACAAGGATAAACAGAATTCGCCGGGCGTAGGGGGTAAGGGGGTTTGTCGCGCAAAAACCAAAAGGGGGGGCACATAGTATAGAGAATTGAGCTGATCAAGGAATAGTGTTATGCACCTGCTTAAATCAATTGTAACTCTTGAGTTATGTCTTTCGATCATTTCACTATATTGTTTCATGCAAGAAAAATGTTCCACCTTGTTTCACCTTTTGTGCTTGCACTCTGAGATGCAGATGAAAGGCAGACCAGAAAAAGATACTATATGCATATAAGAGGATGCTTGCATGGTGGGTAATGAAATGCATGTACTACACCATTAATCAGATGCCAGTATAATTACAAGAGAGTGGATTATACAGTTATGTTCCTGAAATAGGAACCAGATGCCAGTAATAGTTCACTAAATGTAACCTTACAGTTATGTCCCTGACCCTATCATTAATAGTATGCTTTTATATAAACTGGTTGGTGGTCTCTTACTGCAATTGTAATACTAAGTAAATGTTAGTTGATTTTCCAAGGAAAATTGTGAGTTCAATTAGATGGGGAATATAACTGGTTAATCCCTATATAATTTTATGTTAAATAAATAATTTTATGTATTATGTACCCCTTAATAATTATTACATGCTTTATGGTCTAAATAAGATCTAGGGGATTATACATTAATGTACTAGAACATTAATGTAATATTATGCATAATATGTACTATACCATAAGCGTAAGTGCAGAAAATAGTTTAGTTTAGAATTCTGGCTTTGGGAGCCAGTGGTAGGAGTTAGAATCTCTTTTTTCTGGCACTAGGGGGGATTTTAACCTCCGATCTTCGGATTACAAGACCGATGCTTTTAGGCTAAGCTACTAGGGCAGGCTCATTCTAGTGCTTTATTTTCTAATCAGCCTGCTACGGGGATGAGGATTAGAAATAGAGCAAAGTAAAGGACGGATGCTAGTTGCCCAATAATGATGAATGGGTGTTCTACTGGCATGCCTCCAATTCACGTTAAGATGAGTATGTCTGCAACTAGGGTTCAAAAAAGGAATTGGGTGATAGGTCGGAATGTTAGTCCTCGTTGTTTTGATGTATGTAGGATAGGTACAACTATAAGTACTAGGATCGAGAACAGTAGTGCAAGGACTCCTCCTAGTTTGTTAGGAATTGATCGTAGGATGGCATAGGCAAATAGGAAATACCACTCAGGTTTAATGTGTGGAGGTGTAACTAGGGGATTCGCTGGGGTGAAGTTTTCCGGGTCTCCTAGGAGGTTGGGGGAGAATAGGGCTAGTGAGGTTAATGCTAGGAGTATGATTGCGAATCCTAGTAAGTCTTTATAGGAGAAGTAGGGGTGGAACGAGATTTTATCTGCGTCAGAGTTAAGACCTACTGGGTTGTTTGAGCCTGTTTCATGTAAAAATAGTAAGTGTAGGATGGTTGCTGCAGCAATGACGAACGGGAATAGGAAGTGGAAGGCAAAGAATCGTGTTAGGGTTGCGTTGTCAACTGAGAAGCCACCTCAAATCCATTGAACAAGTATATCTCCTACATAGGGGACGGCGGATAATAGGTTGGTAATTACTGTAGCGCCTCAGAAGGATATTTGTCCTCATGGGAGTACATAACCAACAAATGCTGTTATTATGACGAGAAGTAGCAGGACAACTCCAATGTTTCATGTCTCTTTGTAGAGGTAAGATCCATAGTAAAGTCCTCGAGCAATGTGTAGGTAGATGCAGATGAAAAAGAAGGAGGCTCCGTTGGCGTGTATGTTGCGGATTAGTCATCCGTAGTTAACGTCTCGGCAAATATGAGCTACAGAGGAGAATGCGGTAGAAATATCTGAAGTGTAGTGTATGGCCAGGAATAATCCTGTAAGGATTTGGGTAATTAAACAAAGTCCCAGTAGGGAGCCGAAGTTTCATCAAATTGAAATGTTGGATGGAGCTGGTAGGTCAACTAGTGCGTCGTTAGCGATTTTGATTAAGGGATGTGTTTTTCGTAGGCTTGCCATTAGGGGTTCTTATAGTTGAATAACAACGGTGGTTCTTCAAGTCACTGGTCTCGGTTAGAACCCGAGTGGGAATTATGACTTATCTTGTATCTTTATTATTGATAGCTTTGATTGTTGGGTTGGTTGCTGTGGCCTCTAATCCTGCACCTTACTTTGCTGCTCTTGGTTTGGTAGTGGCGGCGGGGGTTGGGTGTGGTGTGTTGATTGGTCATGGGGGGTCGTTTTTATCGTTAGTACTTTTTTTGATTTATTTAGGTGGAATGCTTGTAGTATTTGCCTACTCGGCAGCTCTAGCTGCTGAGCCATTTCCGGAGGCTTGGGGGGATCGTTCCGTTGTTGGGTATGTTTTGGTTTATTTATTCGGTGTGGGTTTAATGGTTAGTTTATTTTGTGAAGAGTGGTATGAGGGGTCTTGGGTGGTTGTTGATAATTTGAAGGAGTTTTCTATATTGCGGGGTGATGTTGGTGGTGTGGCTGTAATGTATTCTTCGGGTGGGGGGATGTTAGTTATTTGTGCGTGGGTGTTGCTTTTAACTTTGTTTGTGGTTCTAGAGTTAACTCGTGGGTTGAGTCGGGGCTCTCTTCGGGCCGTTTAAATTATGGCTAGGAGGATTGCAATGGCTGTGGATAGAAGGAAGATTGTCAGGTAGGTTTTAATTATTCCTTGTTGTATGTCACTTACATTTTTGGCCATTTTTACCTGTAAGGAGGAAGCTCCTTTTGGGCCGGCAGTTTCAAATCATGTTTGGTCTACTAGTTGGGTGGCAATTGATTGGCCAAGAATCAGGTTGAGTTTAGGGGTGAGTCGGTGAATAATTGCTGGGAAGTACCCTAACATGTTTGAGAAATGGTGTAGTGGAGTTGTGGGTTTTGTTTTGAATTGTTTATTGGTTAGCGAGGACAGTTCTATGGCTGTGAGTAGACCGATAATTGTCACTAGCAGGGCGGCAATTTTAAGGGTGGTTGGTATAGTTATAATAGGTGTTTTTGAGGGTAAAAAGTTTGATGTAATAATGAGTCCTGCAATAATACTTCCTCAGGCAAGTCGTTTGATGGGGTTAACTACTGAGGAGTTGTTTTCATTGATTGGTGATAGGGGTAGGAATCGTGGGGTTCCCATGGTGACGAAGAAGACGACTCGGAAGCTGTAAACTGCAGTGAAGGATGTAGCGATTAGTGTGAGAATTAGGGCTCAGGCGTTTAGGTGAGAGGTGTTTAGGGCTTCAATAATAGCATCTTTAGAAAAGAAACCAGTTAGGAAGGGGGTGCCTGTGAGTGCTAGGCTCCCTACTGTTAAGCAGGTTGATGTAAATGGTATAAGGTTTTGAAGACCTCCTATTTTTCGGATGTCTTGTTCGTCGTTAAGGCTGTGAATAATAGATCCTGAGCACAGGAATAGCATTGCCTTGAAAAAGGCGTGTGTGCAGATGTGCAGGAATGCTAGTTGGGGCTGATTGAGTCCAATTGTAACTATTATCAGTCCTAGTTGACTAGATGTGGAGAAGGCTACAATCTTTTTGATGTCGTTTTGGGTTAGGGCGCAGGCGGCTGTAAATAGGGTGGTTAAGGCTCCTAGGCATAAGCAGATTGTTAATGCTAGTTCATTGTTTTCTATGAGAGGGTGAAGGCGGATGAGAAGAAAAATTCCAGCCACAACTATGGTGCTGGAGTGAAGTAGGGCAGATACTGGGGTGGGACCCTCCATGGCGGAGGGGAGTCATGGATGAAGTCCAAATTGGGCTGATTTTCCGGTTGCGGCCAGGATTAGTCCGATTAGGGGGAGGGTTATATCGAAGTTTTTGGAGAGGAAAAAGATCTGTTGGATTTCTCACGAGTTTAGGTTTATTGCAAGTCAGGCTATGCTTATGATCAGTCCAATATCACCTACTCGGTTATATAAGACAGCCTGTAAGGCTGCCGTGTTGGCATCTGCCCGTCCATATCACCAACCAATGAGGAGAAATGATATGATTCCTACCCCCTCTCAGCCGATGAAGAGTTGAAATATGTTGTTGGCTGTAACAAGGATAATTATTGCTACAAGAAATAGGAGAAGATATTTGAAGAATCGGTTCATGTAGGGGTCAGAGTGTATGTATCAGGATGCAAATTCTAGAATAGACCAAGTTACGTAGAGGGCAATAGGGGTAAAGATTAAAGAGTAGTGGTCAAACTTGAAGCTAATATTGATATCAAATAATGTGGTGTTTATTCAGTGTCAGTTAGTGACGATAGTTTCAGCTCCTTGATCTAGGAAGATTATGAGGGGTAAAAGGCTAACTAGGAATGCAGAGCTTACTGCGGTTTTGACATGTGTAATTGCCCATTTAGGGTCTCGGGGGTTTGGGTTTAGTGTTGTGAGTAGGGGATAAATAAGGATTGTGATTACTAGAATTAGGGAAGATGAGAGTGTTAGGGTTGTTGGGTGCATAGCTTCCACTTGGATTTGCACCAAGAGTTTTTGGTTCCTAAGACCAACGGATGAGCTGTTATCCTTTAGAAGCGCGAGGAAACCACGGAGTTTAACCGTGGGTTTTAAGGATTAGCAGTACTTATTGCCTCGAGGCTTTCCTCGGTGAGTAAGAGGATTTTAACCTCTGTCTTTAGAATCACAATCTAATATTTTAGTTAAACTATACTTACTAGTAGCATCAGCCTCATATGAGTTCTGGTTTAATCACTAGGAGGATTACTGGGAGGAGATGGAGTGTTATAAGTAAGTGCTCTCGTGTATGGAAGGGGGATAATCCCATGATGTGTGTTGGTGTGGGGCCTCGTTGGGTTATAAGGAATAGATACAGGGAGTAGCCCGCTGTAATTAGTGTTCCTGTCCCTGTAAGTGCAATTGTTCATGGGGATCAGTTAAATAAGGCGGTAATAATGGTTAATTCTCCTATGAGATTGGGGAGTGGAGGTAGTGCTAGATTTGCCAGGTTGGCGGTGAATCATCAGATTGCGGTTAATGGGAAGATTATTTGTAGGCCCCGAGCAAGAATTATAGTTCGGCTATGGGTTCGCTCGTATGCGGTGTTGGCTAGACAGAATAGCGCTGAGGACACTAGTCCGTGAGCAATTATTAAAATAATTGCACCTGTAAAGCCCCATGGGGTTTGGATTAGAATGCCCCCTGCTACTAAGCCTATGTGGCTGACGGATGAGTAGGCAATTAAGGATTTTAGGTCTGTCTGTCGTAAGCAGATTGATCCTGTTATGATAATGCCTCATAGGGCTAGGATAATGAATGGGTAGGCCAGTTCTTTGGAAAGGGGGTCCAGTATAACCATTATTCGTATTATCCCATAACCTCCTAGTTTAAGTAGTACTGCAGCTAGGACTATGGACCCTGCCACTGGGGCCTCAACATGGGCTTTTGGGAGCCAGAGATGGACCCCATAAAGTGGTATTTTGACTAGGAATGCCACCAAGCATCCGGCTCATCAGATTTTGTGCCCTCAGGAGTTTAGGGCTAGAGGTTGGGAGTATTGGAGAACTAGTATGGAGAGGGTTCCTGTTGACTGTTGTAGGAGAAGGAGTGCAACCAGAAGTGGTAGTGACCCTGCTAATGTGTAGAACAAAAAGTATGTTCCCGCGTTCAGTCGTTCGGTTTGATTGCCTCACCGGGTGATAATAATTAGGGTAGGAATTAGAGTGGCCTCAAACATAATGTAGAATATAATAATTTCTGTGGCGCCAAAGGCCATAATTAAAAATGTTTGTAGAGATGCTAGAAGTGTGATGTATATTCGTTGGCGGGTAATTGGTTCTGGATTAATGTGGTTTTGGCTAGCCAGAATTATTAGTGGAAGAAGTCAGCATGTGAGGACTAGTAGGGGGGTAGATAATGGGTCTGTGGCCAGGTACTGGTTGGAAGCAGTTCAGCCAGCCTCTGATGATCAGTTAAGTCATAATAGGCTGATAAAAGCAATTAGTAGGCTGTGTGCGGTTGTGATTGATCATAGTCACTTGGAAGGGGACAGCCAAATTGTTGGGAAAAGCATGATTGTGGGTACTAGCACTTTTAGCATTGCAGGAGATTGAGGTTTTGTAGGCGGTCGGTTCCGTGGGTTCGGGCTGTAGCGACCAGAAGCGCTAGGCCTGCACTGGCCTCGCAGGCAGAGAAGGCCAGAAGGAGTATTGGAGCAGCTGAAAATCCAGTTGCTTCAAATTGGAGAGCTCAGAGGGCTAATGCGATGAACAGTGATAACATTATTCCTTCTAAGCATAATAGTGCGGAGAGCAAGTGGGTACGGTGGAATGTTAGGCCCATAAGCCCTAGTATGAAGGCTGAGCTAAAGCTGAAATGTACGGGTGTCATAAGGGAGTTGCGGAATTAAACCACAATCTTCTGAGCCGAAATCAGAGGTCTTGTCTTGGACTAACTCCCCTATTCTGCTCATTCTAAGCCTCCTTGGATTCATTCGTAAATTAGGCCTAGTGTAAGTAAAATTAGGACGGCTGAAGCTCAAAGGAGGGTTCCAACAGGGTTGTGGAGTTGATCCCCTCACGGTAGTGGTAGGAGAAGGGCGATCTCTAGGTCAAACAATAAGAATAGGATTGCGACTAGGAAAAATCGAATTGAGAATGGTAGTCGAGCAGATCCAAGGGGGTCAAAGCCGCATTCGTACGGTGATAATTTTTCTGCGTCCGGATTTATTTGGGGGAGTCAAAAGGATACGATTGCCAAGACTAGGGATAGGGCTACTGTAATAAATAGAATGGTAATAGTTAAATTCATTATCTTTCCTTGGGGTTTAACCAAGGCCAAATGATTGGAAGTCACTCGTACTAACATCTATACTAGAAAGATTATGAGCCTCATCAGTAGATTGATACGTAAAGGAAGAGTCAAACTACGTCGACGAAATGTCAGTATCATGCGGCAGCTTCAAAGCCGAAGTGATGTTCTGATGTGAAGTGGTATTGGATTTGACGGAGTAGGCAGATGGCTAGGAAGGTGGATCCAATAATGACGTGGAGGCCGTGGAACCCTGTGGCTACGAAGAATGTTGAACCGTAGACCCCGTCTGCAATTGTAAATGGTGCTTCGTAGTATTCTATGGCTTGTAAAGCTGTGAAGTAAAGTCCCAGGAGGATGGTAAGTGTGAGGGATTGGATAGCTTGTTTGCGCTCGCCTTCTATTAGGCTGTGGTGGGCCCATGTGACTGTCACTCCGGATGCTAATAATACAGCTGTATTAAGTAGTGGGACTTCAAATGGGTCTAAGGGTGTGATTCCTGTAGGTGGTCAGCACCCCCCTAATTCGGGTGTGGGTGCCAGGCTTGAGTGATAGAAGGCTCAGAAGAATCCTAGAAAAAAGAATACTTCAGATGTAATAAAAAGAATTATACCAAATCGAAGGCCTTTTTGAACTGGGGGCGTGTGGTGGCCTTGGAAAGTTCCTTCTCGGATAATGTCTCGCCATCATTGATATATGGTGAGAAGTAAAAGAATTAACCCAAGAGTTATTAGTGTGGTTGAATGGAAGTGGAACCAGATTGCTAAGCCGGATGTCATTAATAGGGCTCCGACTGCGCCGGTTAGGGGTCATGGGCTTGGATCAACCATATGATACGCATGTGCTTGGTGGGCCATTAAACGTTTTCTTGTAAGTAAAGGCTTAGAAGGAGAACAAACACGTATGCCTGAATTATTGCTACGGCAACTTCAAGGAGTGTCAGGAGGAATAGTACTGTGGCTGTTAAAATTGCAACTGTGGGTATTATAGGCAGGAGAACAAAGACGGCAGTTGCGATTAGTTGGATCAGCAGGTGGCCTGCGGTTAAGTTGGCCGTTAGTCGGACACCTAGGGCTAGTGGACGAATAAATAGGCTAATTGTCTCAATAATAATTAGTACTGGGATTAGGGGGATGGGGGTTCCTTCTGGTAGCAGGTGACCGAGAGCAACTGTTGGTTGATTACGCATTCCGATAATCACTGTGGCGAGTCATAGGGGGACAGCAAATCCTATGTTGAGGGACAGTTGTGTTGTTGGGGTGAAAGTGTAAGGCAAGAGTCCTAGCATGTTAATTGTAATTAGGAACACTATCAGGGAGGCTAGCAGGAGGGCTCATTTGTGGCCACCCACATTTAGTGGGAGTATTAATTGGTTTGTGAAGCGGTTGATCAGTCATCCTTGAATCGTAATTAGTCGGTTGTTAACTCAACGTGACGAAGGGGTTGGGTAGAGCACTCAGGGCAAGGAGATCGCAATAGCGATTAGGGGAATCCCTAGGTATGATGGGCTTGCAAATTGATCGAAGAAGCTTATTGCCATGGTCAGTCTCAGGGTTCGGTTTTGTGCTTTTCAGCATTTAGGGGAGTGGGCTCATTTGGTGAGATGTGATTTAAAACTTTTGTTGGGATAATAGTAAGGAAAATAAGTCATGAGAATACTAAAATTGCAAATCAAGGGGCGGGGTTCAGTTGAGGCATTTCACTAGAGGTGGTTGGGAGGCACCAATCTTTGGCTTAAAAGGCCAACGCTGTAGCCCGTGTTTAGCTTCCTAGTGAGGCGTCTTCTAGTATAAGTGAGGATCAATTCTCGAAGTGCTCGAGTGGAACTGCTTCTACCACAATAGGTATAAAGCTATGGTTGGCTCCGCAGATTTCGGAACACTGTCCATAGAACACTCCTGGGCGAGAGGCAATGAAGGCGGTTTGGTTTAGGCGTCCTGGTACACCATCTATTTTTACACCTAGGGATGGGACAGCTCATGAGTGGAGGACATCTTCTGCTGATACAAGTACTCGGATTGGGGATTCTATTGGAACGACCATTCGATGGTCTGTCTCAAGAAGTCGAAATTGGCCGGGGGTTAGGTCTTGGGTTGGGATCATGTAGGAATCAAAGCCTAAGTCTTCGTAATCTGTGTACTCGTAGCTTCAGTATCATTGATGGCCCATGGCTTTAATTGTTAGGTGGGGGTCATTGATCTCGTCTATAAGATAAAGAATTCGTAGGGAGGGGAGGGCAATAAGGACCAGAATAACAGCTGGTAGAACTGTTCATACAATTTCGATCTCCTGAGAGTCTAGGATGTATTTGTTAGTAAGTTTTGTAGAGACTATAGCGACAATAATATAAAGTACTAGAGTGCTAATTAAAAATACAATTATTAAGGCGTGGTCGTGGAAGTGAAGAAGTTCTTCTATAACGGGTGATGCCGCGTCTTGGAATCCTAATTGTGTGGGATGTGCCATTAAGCTTTGAGCTTAAGACATGCAGGGGTTTAACCTACGATTTCACCTTGACAAAGTGATGTAATTTACGGGTTTACTAATGTCTTAGAAGGAAGTGGCAGAGTGGTTATGCGGCTGGCTTGAAACCAGCACATGGGGGTTCAATTCCTCCCTTCCTCGATTTAATTTGATTGTACTCGAACAAATGCTGGCTCCTCGAATGTGTGATAAGGTGGAGGGCATCCGTGAAGTCATTCTGCGTTGGTTGTGGTTAGTTCTACGGATAGTACTTCCCGTTTGGCGGCGAAGGCTTCCCATAGGATAAACAGGAACATGATTACAGCTACTAATGAGATTATTGATCCAATAGAAGATACTGTGTTTCACAGGGTGTAGGCGTCTGGGTAGTCTGAGTATCGTCGAGGCATACCTGCGAGACCTAGGAAGTGTTGGGGGAAGAATGTGAGGTTAACACCCACAAATATAACCCCGAAGTGGATTTTAGTTCAGGTGTTGTGCAGGGTATATCCGGTGAATAGGGGGAATCAGTGTACGAAGCCTGCTATAATAGCAAATACGGCACCCATTGATAAGACATAGTGGAAGTGAGCAACTACGTAATAGGTATCATGAAGAACAATGTCAATTGAAGAATTGGCGAGTACGATACCTGTCAGTCCCCCTACTGTGAATAGGAAAATAAAGCCAAGAGCCCATAGTATAGGTGTTTCTCATTTAATTGACCCACCGTGGAGTGTAGCTAATCAGCTAAAGACTTTTACACCAGTGGGAATGGCAATAATTATTGTAGCAGAGGTAAAGTATGCACGGGTGTCCACGTCTATTCCCACTGTGAACATGTGATGGGCTCAGACAATAAACCCAAGAAGTCCGATGGCCATTATAGCTCAGACCATTCCTATATACCCAAATGGCTCTTTTTTACCCGCGTAATAGGCTACGACATGCGAGATAATGCCAAATCCAGGAAGAATAAGAATGTAGACCTCTGGGTGGCCAAAGAACCAGAACAAGTGTTGGTAAAGAATTGGGTCCCCTCCCCCTGCCGGATCAAAGAATGTTGTGTTTAAATTTCGGTCTGTCAACAGCATGGTAATTCCGGCGGCTAGAACTGGAAGTGATAGTAGGAGAAGAACTGCTGTAATTAGAACCGCTCAGATAAATAAAGGAGTTTGGTATTGAGAGATGGCTGGGGGTTTTATGTTAATTGTTGTAGTAATGAAGTTGATTGCACCTAGAATTGATGAGACACCGGCCAGGTGTAGGGAGAAGATGGTTAAATCAACAGATGCACCAGCGTGGGCCAGGTTACCCGCTAATGGAGGATAAACAGTTCACCCTGTTCCAGCCCCGGCTTCGACGCCAGAGGAAGCTAATAGGAGAAGGAAGGATGGGGGTAGAAGTCAGAAGCTTATATTATTTATTCGGGGGAAGGCTATGTCTGGCGCACCAATTATAAGTGGAATTAGTCAGTTACCAAACCCACCAATGAGAATTGGTATCACTATAAAGAAGATTATTACAAAGGCGTGGGCTGTAACGATGACGTTGTAAATTTGGTCGTCGCCAAGTAGTGATCCGGGTTGGCTAAGTTCAGCCCGAATTAGAAGGCTGAGGGCAGTTCCGACTATTCCGGCTCAGGCACCAAATACAAGGTAGAGGGTGCCAATGTCTTTGTGGTTGGTAGAGAAGAATCAGCGTGTGATTGCCACAGGTAGGATGGCCGAAGTTAGGTGGTGGGTTGTAGCCCCAAAGATAGAGGTTTAAGTCCTCTTCCTATCAAGCCTTGTGGTGTACAACATGTTAGATTGCAAATCTAAAGATGCAGATTGACGTCTGCCGGGGCTTTCCCGCCTTACTCAGTTAACGGCGGGAAAGTAGATGAATGCTCGCTGGTTTGGGCGCTTAGCTGTTAACTAAGAGTTTGTAGGATCGAGGCCTTCTCATCTAGAAAGGCTTTAGCTTAATTAAAGTGTCTGATTTGCATTCAGAAGATGTGGGATAGAGTCCTGCAAGTCTTAAGTCAGGGACTAGGAGATTTTAACTCCTGCTTAGAGCTTTGAAGGCTCTTGGTCTAATTTATCCTAAGTCTCTAGGTCCCTAAGTGACTAGGGATAGGATGGCTGGGGTGATTGGTAGTAGTCCTAGTGCTATGGTTGTGGATAAGGCCAAGGTTAGTGTTGATTGGGTGTTTTGGGTTCGTCATGGAACTGTTGTGTTGATTGTGCTTGGGGAGATGGTTAGAGTTATTGCGTAGCAAAGGCGAAGGTAGAAGTATAAGCTTAGTAGGGCGGCTAAGGCTATGATTGTTGCGGTGAGGGGGAGTTCTTGTGTTGTGAGTTCTTGTAGTATGAGTCATTTCGGCATGAATCCTGTTAGGGGAGGGAGTCCTCCTAATGAGAGTAGGGCTAGGGCAGTTGTTGATGCGAGGGTTGGGTTTTTTGATCATATTGCTGATAGTGTACTGATTTTTGTGGCGGATGAGAGTTTTAGGGAGAGGAAAGCTGTAGAGGTTATGAGGATGTAAGTTCCTAGTGCGAGTAAAGTTAGTTGAGGTGCAAATTGTAAGATAATAATTATTCAGCCTATGTGAGCGATTGAAGAATAAGCGAGGATTTTTCGTAGTTGGGTTTGGTTCAGGCCTCCTCAGCCTCCTGCAAGTGTTGAGAGGAGACCTAGGGATGTTAGTAAGATGGGGTCAATGGTGGGAGCTACTTGAATAATTAGGGCAAATGGGGCTAGTTTTTGTCATGTTGATAAAATTAATCCGGTTAGAAGGTCAAGGCCTTGGAGGACCTCTGGTAGTCAAAAGTGTACGGGTGCGAGTCCGATTTTTAGTGCTAGGGCAATAATTACTATTGTTGAGGCAATAGGGTGGGAGAGGTCGTTGATGTTTCATTCTCCTGTCATTCATGCATTTGTTGTGGATGCAAATAGGATTATTGCTGCTGCTGTTGCTTGTGTAAGGAAGTATTTGGTTGTGGCTTCTACTGCTCGGGGGTGGTGTTGTTGTGCTATTAGAGGGGTGATTGCTAGGGTGTTAATTTCTAGCCCTATTCAGGCTAAAAGTCAGTGGGAGCTGGCAAAGGTTAGTGTTGTCCCTAGTCCTAAGCTGGACAGGAGGATGACTAGTACGTAGGGGTTCATTGATAGGGGAGGGATTTTAACCGTCATGTTCGGGGTATGGGCCCGAAAGCTTTATTAGCTGACCTTATCATAGAAAGTGGTGTAGTGGAAGCACCAGGAGTTTTGATCTCCTGAGTATGGGTTCGACTCCCTTCTTTCTAGGAACTGGAGGGGCTTTAACCCTCATAAGCCACTCTATCAAAGTGGTCCTTGGGCATTCAGGCACGGTTCCTAAAGTATTATAATTGTGGGGGAAGGCCTGCAAATGCGATTGGAAGGGCGGTGTGTCATAGCACTAAGGCTAGGGTTAGTGGTAGAAAGTTTTTTCAGACCAGGTGCATTAGTTGATCATAGCGAAATCGTGGGTATGAGGCTCGGACTCATAGGAAAATTATGGAGAGTAGTGCAGCTTTTGTTATTAAGTTAATGGTTGTTAGTTCCGGAATTATTGGCAGGTGGGAAGCTCCGAGAAACAATACTGCTGACAGGGTGTTTATTAGAAGGATATTGGCGTATTCGGCCAGGAAGAAAAGGGCGAATGGCCCTCCGGCATACTCCACGTTAAAGCCTGAGACTAGCTCGGATTCACCTTCTGTTAGGTCGAATGGTGCGCGGTTGGTTTCTGCTAGGGTGGAGATGTATCATATTGCAGCTAAGGGTCAGGCGGGAACAAGGAGTCAGATGCTTTCTTGTGCTGTATTGAATGTTTGAAGTGTGTAGCCCCCTGAAAAGATAATAGTTGATAGAAGGATGAGTCCAAGGCTAACCTCATATGAAATTGTTTGAGCTACGGCTCGTAGGGCACCAATTAGGGCATATTTTGAGTTTGAGGCTCAGCCTGAGCCAAGAATAGAGTAAACAGCAAGGCTCGATAGGGCTAGAATAAATAAAATGCCTAGGTTGAGGTCTGTAACCGGGTGTGGTATGGGCATGGGTGCTCATAGTGTTATTGCTAGGGTAAGAGCAAGTATTGGGGTTGCCAGGAATAGAAATGGGGATGATGTTGATGGGCGGATAGGTTCTTTAATGAATAGTTTTACTCCATCTGCGATTGGCTGGAGGAGTCCATAGGGTCCTACAACATTTGGGCCTTTTCGTAGTTGCATATATCCTAGTACTTTTCGTTCAACTAGTGTTAGGAAGGCTACGGCTAATAGAACTGGGACGATGTATGCGAGGGGGTTGATTAGGTGGGTTAATAGAGTGTTTAGCATAAACTAAGAAGAGGATTTGAACCTCTGGCTGAAAGGGCTTAGGCCTTTTGCAATTACCATGCTCTGCCATCTTAGTGTGGCTTTATCTTAGCCTAAATTTTGTGTGTCCTCCCTTTATTTAATTGAGCTGTTTTCATTAATTGGGGGTGAGGCGTGCTTTTGGCATGGGCCTCTCTTTTCCGGTCCTTTCGTACTAGGAAGAGTGACGTTACAGATAGAAACTGACCTGGATTGCTCCGGTCTGAACTCAGATCACGTAGGACTTTAATCGTTGAACAAACGAACCCTTAATAGCGGCTGCACCATTAGGATGTCCTGATCCAACATCGAGGTCGTAAACCCCCTCGTCGATATGGACTCTGGGAGAGGATTGCGCTGTTATCCCTAGGGTAACTTGGTCCGTTGATCGGTTTTTACCGGATCATTATTGGTCAGATTTTCTGTGGCTTAGAAATGTCTTTCTTAGTTTTAGGTTATATTAACCCAGTCCACTCGGAGGATGGTTTTTTCTCCGTGGTCGCCCCAACCGAAGGTAAAATGCCATTTCTCGCTAGGTTTAGTGCTTAGTTAGGTAAGCTGTTTGACGCGGTTGGATTTGTACCTTAAGCTCCAAAGGGTCTTCTCGTCTTGTATAATTATGTCCGCTTCTGCACGGGCAGATCAATTTCACTGACTTGAGAGGGGAGACAGTTAAGCCCTCGTTTAGCCATTCATACAGGTCTTCATTTAAAAGACAAGTGATTGCGCTACCTTTGCACGGTCAAAATACCGCGGCCGTTAAACTTGTGGTCACTGGGCAGGCTGGACCTCCTATACTTAGGGGTTGGCAGGAGGCGATGTTTTTGGTAAACAGGCGAGGCTTATGTTTGCCGAGTTCCTTCCCTTTCTTTTAGTCTTTCCTTGATGCACTCCAGTGTGGGGTAAACGATCCTGAGTTGTGAGTTTTTCTTGTTTAATTTGAAATTCACGTTACCCTCTTTTTTTGGGCTCGTTAGTTGCCAGTGGTTTATCCGGTCTGGCTTACACTTGTGCTAGGAGAGAAGTGCATTCTCTTGTTACTCATTTTAGCATAGTCTCTTCCATGTTGGCATGGAGTGGCCTGATACTTATAGGGGAATGGGATTTTTTTATTGGAATAATAAATTTTATGTCGTTTGAGCTTTAACGCTTTCTGTCAAGGTGGCTGCTTTTAGGCCCACTGAGACGACAAGTCTTTGTAATTGTAATCCCTATCCTCCTGGTAAAGTTGTGTCCTTGATTAAAGGGGCTGTACCCCCTTTAATTAACTCTCGTGTTTTACTCTTATTCTAGCATAGATATTACTTTTTTGATGGGGGGGGCCACGAGGCTGAACTTCTATTCGTTTCTCAGGCAACCAGCTATCACCAAGTTCGGTAGGTCTGTCACCTCTACCCGGGGCTCTTCCCACTCTTTTGCCACAGAGACGGGTTGGCCCATATAGGCTGTCCCGGGGTAGCTCACTTGGTTTCGGGGTTTCAAACTAAAGGTCTCTTTGCTTGTCGGATTCTTGCTAAATCATGATGCAAAAGGTACGAGACTTAATCTCTGCTTTTTTGTGCTATGTATGACTTGTTTCATTGCTTTTTCAGCTTTCCCTTGCGGTACTTTTTCTATTGCTTAAGGAACTTTTTCCGTCTCCCGTACTAAAGTGGAAAAATGGTTTGGTTTGTAGGTTTAATGTTATGTTGTGTTATTTATGGTGTTGGGTTATTTGGGCGGTTAAGCTAGCTGTTTGGCTCAGGGTGATCCAACTTGCATGGATGTCTTCTCGGTGTAAGGGAGGTGCTTAACTGTCTCAGCCACACCCTGGTTTGATCCAAGTGCACCTTCCGGTACACTTACCATGTTACGACTTGCCTCCCCTTGTTTGTGCTTTGGTGTTATAAACTATTGTCGCTGTTTGGCGGGGAGAGTGACGGGCGGTGTGTACGCGCCTCAGAGCCGGGTTCAAAAGGACACTCTATTTCCTTTTTACTACTAAATCCTCCTTTAAGCACCAGGTTTTCATGATGCTGTTCGTATTATTCTATTTTAGAAAATGTAGCCCATTTCTTCCCACTTCGTTCGCTACACCTCGACCTGACGTTTTGGGTTTTACCCATTTTGCTTACTGTTGATCCTTCACAGGGTAAGCTGACGACGGCGGTATATAGGCGGGGGTGACCAGAAGTGGTGAGGTTTAACGGGGGTTATCGGTTCTAGAACAGGCTCCTCTAGGGGGGTCTAAGGCACCGCCAAGTCCTTTGGGTTTTAAGCTGACGCTCGTAGTACCCTGGCGGACGTTTGTTGTGAAATAACGTCTGGGTTTACGGCTGAGCATAGTGGGGTATCTAATCCCAGTTTGTTTCTCAGCTTTCGTGGGGTCAGGTGGGCTAGTGTTAAAGCTACTTTCGTGTCTGGGCTTCGGACGCTCAGGGGCGTATGACGGCCAAGAGGCCCTTTGGCTTTATTTATGTTCTACCTTAACCACCCTTTACGCCGTGCCCATCAACTGGGGCCTCTCGTATAACCGCGGTGGCTGGCACGAGTTTTACCGGCCCTCTTAGCCCTAACTAAGTCAAGTTTGCACTTATGGCTTAATGTTTATCACTGCTGATTTCCCTTGGGGGTGTGGCGTGGCAAGGCGTCTTGGGCTAAGGGGTTGTGCCTGATGCCTGCTCCTCGTCCCCGGGCGGGGGATTGAGGGCATCCTCACGGGTCTGCGGAGACTTGCATGTGTAAATTGGGTCAGAGCTGATGGTAAAGTCAGGACCAAGCCTTTGTGCATGCGGAGCTTTCTAGGGCCCATCTTAGCATCTTCAGTGCTATGCTTTATGTTAAGCTACGCTAGC